CCTTTGGGTCTTTCGTGACCTAATTAGAATTAGAAAGTCGGGGCTTTCTAATTTTAAACACGATTAGATTCTGCAAAACTCTTTTTCTTCTTATTTGAGATATTATGTGAATGAACCTACTACTGAATCTAATGAGTTCAAATTAAAGTAAAAAAAAGGAAAGTAATAAAGTAAGAGGCATTATACTATAAGGTCATTTTTGGTTCGAAAATACACAATATATTCCATACAATAATAAAAAAAAGATAAAAAAAAAAATAGAAATGATTTTCCAATTTTAAATTTTAAGTGATTCAAATTCATTTATTTTTTGAATGAAGTTACCCAACACAGTTTTTTATTATTTAAAATTCTTTATTATTATATAATATTAGTATAGTTATAGTAATTATTAATATAGATAGTAATTATTAGTATAATAATATTTGTTTTTAAGAGTTGCACAATGAATCGAATCTGTTGATTCGGAATCACGGGATGAATAGATATCACAGATGATGAATTGATTTCTTACCTATGTCACTCTATTTTTTTATTACTATTTATAATGATAATAATTGCTGAATCAAAAACTTTCAATTGAACTTATTCTTTCAATTGGTATTTTTGTTTATCTCTTTCAAAACTAAAATTGAAATTTAGGGAAGTGCTTTATAAACATATGTATAAAAAAAAATAACATATTTCATTTAGCCTCTTTATGCCTACCATAACTAGTTATTTCGGTTTTCTACTAGCGGTTTTAACTATAACTTCAGCTCTATTTATCAGTTTGAACAAGATACGACTTATTTGAAATTAATTGAATGAATAATTCATAAAAAAAAGAAATCTTTCTGTGGTATTCCATATATTCTATAGTTTCTTACCGTGTCAATTTCAAATTCTTGGTCATTAAGATTCATGTGCAATACGAATTAATATTTAAGAATAGATATTACCTCTCCCTTTCTCCTTTCAAACAAATTGAAATGATTGAAGTTTTGCTATTTGGAATTGTCTTAGGTCTAATTCCTATTACTTTGGCTGGATTATTTGTAACTGCATATTTACAATACAGACGTGGTGATCAGTTGGACCTTTGATTAATTAATATCTCTTTTTTTTATTGACCCCCTACTTGTTTTAATTTTAATCCATAGGGGGTCAAATTTAGATTACTGTTCAATTATTTCATTGTAATTTTCGACCTAAGAATAACAAGAATGGAATCACGCTCTGTAGGATTTGAACCTACGACATCGGGTTTTGGAGACCCACGTTCTACCGAACTGAACTAAGAGCGCTTTCTAAATATTTTGTAACCCTAATATATATATTTTTGCATGCATCTACTATTATATTATATAGAATTATATAGAATATTGTAAAATGCAAGATTGATCATATTATGTATTGGATTATGGATACCCAATTTGAATCGATTTCAATTAATCCCTTGTTACTGCTCATAAGATAAGTAACAGGTAGGGATGACAGGATTTGAACCCGTGACATTTTGTACCCAAAACAAACGCGCTACCAAGCTGCGCTACATCCCTTTCCATTGGTCGACAGTGTCATTGTAGAGAATACCTGTATTGTTTTCCACATCTTTATTTTATCCATTCATATACAAAAATTATCTTGTCATTTATTTTTTTTATCTCATATCATATAACATATTATTAAGTATAATAAAAGACTTATATACGTAACGTATAATTAAACCCGCTGTAAAAAAAATGAATATAATATTTTTCGGGAATGTTGGGACATAAAAGGGTGTATTTTTTTTTTCTTTTTTTTAAGAAAAGGAATAGCTACTGAATCGTTGTATATTTCCATTATAATTAGGCATTCCGCGTACAAATACAAGTGATCATTAATTACATATATGTCTGATCATATATGTATTACAAATTACAATAAATAAGGAGGATTTAAAATGCGAGATCTAAAAACATATCTCTCCGTGGCACCGGTAGTAAGTACTTTATGGTTTGGGTCTTTAGCAGGTCTATTGATAGAGATCAATCGTTTATTCCCGGATGCGTTGATATTCTCCTTTTTTTAATTATCGTTCTAGTTATTGACATGGGAGGGGGTGAAGAAGATTAGAGATATAATCAAATATCAGTGACTAATCCCTCCCCTTCCCTTCTTTGAATTTTCGAATTTATTAAATTATAATAAGTTCGAAAAGAGAAAGCATAAAAGTGGATTCAACTTCAGTAAAACTCGGAACTCGGACCGGGACTCTAAATTAAATTTAATTTAAATTAATAAGATAAGAGAATGAGAACGGAAATGGAAATTGATGGCTAGGTCAACAATATTATACAAAATACTTAAATGAAAAATGAAATACTTTACTGGGATTATAAATGTAGTTAGAAATTCTTCTATTACTTATTTAATTATATTACTATCTTGATTTCAACGAAATCTTTCAGAATTTGATTTCGAGTTAGCAACTTCTATTTTTTTTTGTTCCTTTCTTCTCTTTGGATTGGAAAATGGAATAGTTGGTTAAATAAAAAATCCAAAGGAGGTTCATGGCCAAGGGTAAAGATGTTCGAGTAACAGTTATTTTGGAATGTGCCAAATGTACTCGAAATGGTGCTAATAAGGAATCAATGAGTATTGGTATTTCCAGATATATTACTCAAAAGAATCGACATAATATGCCTAGTCGATTGGAATTGAGAAAATTCTGTCCCTTTTGTTACAAACATACAATTCATGGGGAGATAAAGAAATAGATCGAACTGATCCGATCGCCTGTATGTCACCCTTACAAGGAAGATTCAAAATGATATATATTATATATATATTCTATATAACATATATTTAAAGATAAACAACCCAAAATCCCTCATCAAAATTGGATTTTCGGGATAAGGAATAAACAAATCATGGATAAACCCAAGCGACTCTATTTTAAATCCAAGCGATCTTTTCGTAGGCGTTTGCCCCCGATTGGATCGGGGGATCGAATTGATTATAGAAACATGAGTTTAATTAGTCGATTTATTAGTGAACAAGGAAAAATATTATCTAGACGGGTGAATCGATTAAACTTAAAACAACAACGATTAATTGCTAGTGCTATAAAGCAAGCTCGTATTTTATCTTTGTTACCTTTTCTTAATAATGAGAAACAATTTGAAAGAGGTGAGTCGACCACTAGAACTACTGGTCTTAGAATCAAAAAGAAATAGGTTTATTCTTCACTTGAATCAAAATTCTAATACGAACTCAAAGGCGGATTGATGTTTTGTTCGAAAAATTCGCGAATCCAGATTTTGATTGTTGTATCATAAGAAAAAAAAAGAATCAATCTTTTTTTATTGAACGTGTTGTTTGTTCATTTTGGCGACCTTATCATATTATTATATGGTATCATACTAATTTCTATTCTACCTTCCCGGAGTTAATTCTCCAGCGAACTCTATTTAAAATTTAAAACATTCCCATGAATTCCTTCCAATCTACTTATTTTATAATTTCATTGGAAATCATATAAAGACAATTTCTATTTAATATAGCTATTTGCGCAAGTATTTTACGATTAAGAAGCAACTGCCTCTTGTACAGATTGTGTATTAACTTATTATAACTATAGTATACGCTATTACCGCGAATTACTGCATTTATCCGAGTGATCCACAAACGACGAAAATCTCTCTTTTTCCTACCTCTATCCCGATAAGCCGAAAACAAAGCTCTTATTTTCTGTTGAGTAATAGTTCTAGTAAGTCTTGAATGAGCCCCTCGAAAACTTGATGCAAATAAACGAATTTTTGTTCTACGTCTTCGAGCTATATATCCTCGTTTAATTCTGGTCATTGAATAAATGAAACTTCGATGAATAACTAATTGATTTCCCTTCTTTCAGTTATTCCTTTTCCCTTTCCTAATTTTTGAATAACAAAACGGATTCGTCCAATGTATAAAATAAAAACTCCAATGGCTTTTGCTACTATAACCTTCCTGACCACGATTTTCTCTTTTTTTCTTCTAGGCATTTCACCTCGAAATAAAAATAAGAAATTGTATGGATAGTGATACTAGATATTAAAAAAAGCATATTAAATAAAAACACAAAGTAGTAAATCTAAATGGATAAAAAAATCGTGGGTTCCATCGTTTCTATGGTTACTTTTTAAACGGCGAGGTCCCCTCTATACACCGGAGCCCCTTCTTTCATTTAATCAATGCTATTGTTAACTTGTACAGTTTACACTCTTTGGCTCTACCTATGAATTATCCAGTAATCAGTCTTTCACAACGAGATCTACCTATACAGTAACGATATTTAATTATGAAGATTAGCTGTGTAGCTGACCCTGTTAGTCCGTTGTTGCAAGAGTAAGGGCATAATCTTTTTGCCTTTTAATTTAAATAATATTTTCCCTGCTTAATGGATAACCATTTGCTACCAATGGGAAATTCTTTTTCATCTTAAATTGAAAATTGAGACGCTTGGATTTACGATTTACACCAATAGAAACCATAAAATTTGATAAACAGTAGAAGGATATGATAGATCCTTTTTATATAGTGAATGGATTTCTTCCATTTTATCCTATTTATTGGTACTGATCATTGATACTGGAAAAATGGGTTCTTTTCTTTTGTCCCAGTCCATGCTCTGAACGAGTCACACATACACCCTAGTACATGTTCCTCGTCGCTGAGGGCATCCCCCAAGGGCGGGGGATTTCGTGACATTTCTGATTGGCTGTCGTGTCTTTCTAATAAGTTGTTTAATAGTTGGCATGTTGACTCGTATACATAATGAATTGGTTTAGATCGATCCTAACCGGATGATTAGGAATTACTTCTATATTGATAATTCTATATTAATAGATTAATTAATATAATACTATATCAAACCCCGGTAGGTAAAAATTTTGAATTGCGTATTTTATTTTCGTGAAATACGTGTTATTTTTTATTCTACCGCTACAAGATCAACAATTCCATGAGCTTGGGCTTCTGTTGCTGACATAAAAACATCTCTTTCCATGTCTTCGGATACAACCCATAAAGGTTTGCCCGTTCTTTGTACATAAACCCTTGTGATGGTTTCGCGTAACTTCAGCAGTTCTTCCGCTTCCTGGATAAATTCTCCCGTTTGTGCCTCATAAAAAGAACTAGCAGGTTGATGGATCATTACCCTGATTATATAACATAAAAAATGGTTCTTCTATCTCGAAGATAAATCAAAGAGAACAAATCAAATAAAGAATAATAAATACTACGAAAAACAAGATAGAATTGAACAACCGTACAGGCATCTTTATCTTTTGCGCATTGCATACGGCTCTACAATGGAATTCACTTTTCCCTCCCATCGAAGAAACAGAAAATATAGGGTCTATCATACTAGACCCAGATCGGTAAATAATCCAATAATCATCCTTCCTTTTATTTTGGAGTAGTTAAAAAATACTATGATGGCTCCGTTGCTTTATATTTATATAGATATTTATTTAGTCTTTTATTCAACAATCCCAAAGTTTCTTTTTTTTTTTTTATTCTTTCATAACATAATTAGTCTTCTGGGGGGAAAACAAAAAAGTTTGTGACGCTGCAATAGGCTTCCGATAGATCAGATAAAATCGGAAATGCCCCTTATCTCATACTACTCTTTCGATATAGAATCGAATGGTTTTTTTTTTCTCATATCGAATTCAAAATGCCATGCTATTATTACTTAATAGTCATATTTCATATGGCGAAGGCATAGTCTTCTTTTTTCTCTCAAATACAAAACTCATTGGCGCCGAGCATGAGGGAATGCTAGACGTTTGGTAATTTCTCCTCCGACCAGAATAAAAGATCCCATTGAAGCGGCTAATCCCATGCATATTGTCTGTACATCTGGTCCTACAAATTGCATAGTATCATAAATAGCTACTCCGGGTATTACCCACCCCCCGGGAGAGTTTATAAACAAATACAGATCTTTGGTATCATCCTCTATACTAAGATATACCATAAGACCAATAAGTTGATTCGAAATCTCGCTATCAACCTCTTGGCCTAAAAAAAGTAATCTTTCTCGATAAAGGCGGTTGATTAGGATAAAATTGTATCTTTAGGAACCATACGCGCACCTTTTGATGCATACAGGTTATCAAAAATCGCGAAAAAAAGAATCAATGTGTAGATTACAGCCCGCATTCTTTTGGACTCCTTCTAACAAAGGACTTTTTTGATTCCATTTTTATTTTTCAAGAAAGATTCGTTTTGGTCTGTTTACTTTACCTATAAATAGCAAAAAATAGAAAAGTAATTGACTAAATTTATCGAACGAACTTCTCATTGATGTATTGTTTCATCGAGATTGAATACAAATCACGATGTCATTTTCTTGTTCCGGAATGGGTTTCTTCAATTTTGTTAGGTTTATGTTCTACTCCAAGTCAAGTAAAGATCGGCCCTATTTTTATTTGCACATATAGGACAAATGTCCCAATACCAAGTCTTTTTGATATGGCTTTTTTATTTTTCAATTTTTTTTATGTCATGTCTTCTGCCAAATATTCAATGTATTCATTATATTACTCGATTGATTAAACAGTTTAAGATCACTCCTGTTTATAAATTAAAAATAGAATATGATAAAGGTAGTAATCATAGATATATTACCAATTGGGTTTTTTGTAAACGGAGCCTGGATACTTCATTTTATTGGTCCAATCGAGACAACTATAAAGTATTCTAAACCATAAATTATTCTAATTGATAATATTAATCTGGATACCTCCCCCCCCCAAAAAACAAAATCAATATAATTGCATTTCACGCTCCAAATTTTTGATAAGTCAATCAATCTTTCTTGGGCGAAAGAGAGGATATCTCGATCGGGGGAGAAAATGGGGGAATCCCATGTGACCCAATATATCTGACAAGTCGCACTATACGTCAACCCAAGATGCATCTTCCTCTCCAGGACTTCGAAAAGGTACTTTTGGAACACCAATAGGCATTAAAGAAAAAAAGAATTAAGTACTATATCTTACTTTGGTGTGGAAGCGTAACAATGGGTTTATTGTCTTAATATTAATAAGATTAGCCTTTATCATAGTTTATCCATAAAGTGAATAAGTTCATAACATAAAATAAAAAAAGAAGACAGAATGACTATGACTAAAGGAGAAAATTCTTAGGAATAGGTCTTTTTAATGATATGAACAAATATGTATGCTTTCACTCATAGAAAATGAACGTGGGATCCCTCCCCCCTACCATTGCGTATTGGTACTTATCGGATATAGAATAGATCTGCTTCTTTTTGTTCCTACAAACAGAACTCTTCCATTATTACTAAAAGAATAAGAATAGAACAAATATTAATCCTTTCTTCGAGATAATCTACTGAAAAAAGGGGGGGGTACATGGCATAGTTTTTTCCAATGCAATAAAGTTACATAGTGTCTATTTTTCGTTGAGAAAGGGGTATTTCCATGGGTTTGCCTTGGTATCGTGTTCATACCGTCGTATTGAATGATCCGGGTCGTTTGCTTTCTGTCCATATAATGCATACAGCTCTAGTTGCTGGTTGGGCCGGTTCGATGGCTCTATACGAATTAGCGGTTTTTGATCCCTCTGACCCTGTTCTTGATCCAATGTGGAGACAAGGTATGTTTGTTATACCCTTCATGACTCGTTTAGGAATAACCAATTCGTGGGGCGGTTGGAGTATCACAGGAGGGACTATAACGAATCCGGGTATTTGGAGTTACGAAGGTGTGGCCGGTGCACATATTGTGTTTTCTGGCTTGTGCTTTTTGGCAGCTATTTGGCATTGGGTGTATTGGGATCTAGAAATATTTTGTGATGAACGCACAGGAAAACCTTCTTTAGATTTACCTAAGATTTTTGGAATTCATTTATTTCTTTCAGGACTGGCTTGTTTTGGGTTTGGCGCATTTCATGTAACGGGGTTGTATGGTCCTGGAATATGGGTGTCCGATCCTTATGGACTAACCGGAAGGGTACAATCTGTAAATCCAGCGTGGGGTGTGGAAGGTTTTGATCCTTTTGTTCCGGGAGGAATAGCCTCTCATCATATTGCAGCAGGTACATTGGGCATATTAGCAGGTCTATTCCATCTTAGTGTCCGTCCGCCCCAACGTCTATACAAAGGATTACGTATGGGAAATATTGAAACCGTCCTTTCCAGTAGTATCGCTGCTGTTTTTTTTGCCGCTTTTGTTGTTGCTGGAACTATGTGGTATGGTTCAGCAACTACCCCGATTGAATTATTTGGTCCCACTCGTTATCAATGGGATCAGGGATACTTCCAACAAGAAATATATCGAAGAGTTGGCGCTGGGTTAGCCGAAAATCAAAGTTTATCAGAAGCTTGGTCTAAAATTCCTGAAAAATTAGCTTTTTATGATTACATCGGTAATAATCCGGCAAAAGGGGGATTATTCAGAGCGGGCTCAATGGACAACGGGGATGGAATAGCTGTTGGGTGGTTAGGACACCCTATCTTTAGAGATAAAGAAGGTCGTGAACTTTTTGTACGTCGTATGCCTACTTTTTTTGAAACATTTCCGGTTGTTTTGGTAGACGGAGACGGAATTGTTAGAGCAGATGTTCCTTTTAGAAGGGCAGAATCGAAGTATAGTGTCGAACAAGTAGGTGTAACTGTGGAGTTCTATGGCGGCGAACTGAATGGAGTCAGTTATAGTGATCCTGCTACTGTGAAAAAATATGCTAGACGTGCTCAATTGGGAGAAATTTTTGAATTAGATCGTGCTACTTTGAAATCCGATGGTGTTTTTCGTAGCAGTCCAAGGGGTTGGTTTACTTTTGGACATGCTTCGTTTGCTCTACTCTTTTTCTTCGGACATATTTGGCATGGTGCTAGAACCTTGTTCAGAGATGTTTTTGCCGGTATTGACCCCGATTTGGATGCTCAAGTAGAATTTGGAGCATTCCAAAAACTTGGGGATCCGACTACAAGAAGACAAGTAGTCTGATATAAGATTGATTTCTTACTTTTCACCTTTATTTTTGTGATTTAACATAGTTTAACATAAATAGGGTACCGGATAAATCTTGATTTGAATTGCTGCCTTTCCTTTGACTCTTTCTTTTTAGTTATCCGGGAGACGATCCAAAATAAACAGGTATGGAAGCTATAATTGTAAACCACAATCGAATCTATGGAAGCATTGGTTTATACATTCCTCTTAGTCTCTACTTTAGGAATAATCTTTTTCGCTATCTTTTTTAGGGAACCGCCTAAAGTTCCAACTAAAAAGATGAAATGATTTTTGATTATCTCTATCTCAATTGAATTAATGAGCCTCCCAATATTGGGAGGCTCATTAATTCAACTAGTCTCCGTGTTCCTCGAATGGATCTCTTAGTTGTTGAGAGGGTTGCCCAAAAGCAGTATATAAGGCGTACCCAGTAAAACTTACAAGTAAACCAGATATAGAGATGGCAACTAAGGTTGCTGTTTCCATTATTATATAATTTTAAGACTACAACGGATCTATGATAAGATCATTTATTTACAATAGAATGGTATACAAAGTCAACGATTCTCAATGAATACAAAATCGGATTTATGGCTACACAAACCGTTGAGGATAGTTCTAGATCTGGTCCAAGACGAACTATTATAGGGGATTTATTGAAACCATTGAATTCGGAATATGGTAAAGTAGCTCCCGGTTGGGGAACTACTCCTTTGATGGGTATCGCAATGGCTCTATTTGCGATATTCTTATCTATTATTTTGGAGATTTATAATTCTTCCATTTTACTGGACGGAATTTCAATGAATTAGATTAACAAGAACTACTAAATAGCTTTTCAATACAAAACCAAGTGAAGCATTTAGGTCGCTTTTAGTCCATTCTATTTTTTGGTAGTTCGACCGTGGAATTTCTTTGTTTCTGTATTTCCGGAATATGAGTGTGTGACTTGTTATAATTGATCCTATGGATACTACAGAAATCGGTTCTGTCATCTTGATACAGAT